TATAAAAAAAGAAATGGATCATTCTTATTTTTTATTCTTTAGTCAATTTTATTCTTTAATTAAATTTTTAAGAAATTCTATAAATAGAAGTATATAAGTTAAGTATATATATAATATATATAAGTATATAACTAATATCTGTTTAATATTAAATCTTAAAGCATTCAGAATTTCTTTCTTATTCTATTTCTTTCTTATCTTTTTTCTAAATAGAATAAAAATATATTAGATATATTATATATAATATATAGAAATGGAAATAATAGATAAATATCAATATAGATATAGATATATTGATATTGCGTCCAATAGGATTTGAACCTATACCAAAGGTTTAGAAGACCTATGTCCTATCCATTAGACAATGGACGCTTTTCGCTTTTTTTTGACTTTCCAATTGTATGTAAAAAAAAAAAAAAAGAATTGCGAAATCTTTTTAGCAATTGTGTATTGAAGTGAATTCAATACACAATTGCTAAATTCAATACACAATTGCTATTAGACAATTCTAATACAGAAAATTGTCTCTAATAAAAAGGGGCAATTTAGAATTTAGAGCGGGTAGCGGGAATCGAACCCGCATCGTTAGCTTGGAAGGCTAAGGGTTTTAGTCGACGTCGATTGATCATTTTTATATTTTTAACGTCTCTAATTCAAAACCGAACATGAAACTTTGGTTTCATTCGGCTCCTTTATGATGGATGTAAAAATTCCCAAATAAAATAAGACGGGAACGAAATAAAAATAAAAATTCGACCCATAACATCTATGTTAGCTTTTTTTTCCGTCTGGGTGCTTTCACAGAAAATTTTGCTTTCTAGATGATCCTTCTAGAAGATAGAAAAGGAGAACTTGAACAATCTTTCTAGTTACTTCGTTCTTTATTTCTATTAAACGGAATCCTTAGGAAAAGTATTTTGTTTCCACCGAGCTAAAACAATATAATATGTCGATGTCTTTAGTAAACCAAAGTTCTCGTTTAATAGCTATTTTGCTTCAATTTTTTTTATACCAAACAATGAACTGAAGATTTAGTTACGATTAGAAATAAACTTTTCTAGCTTTATCCATGGATCCTCTTGTTATACTTATTGAATTGTAAATAGTCATCCAATTCAAAAATTATGTTTCGGAATTTCATAATCCAAATTTACAATTGATTAGAGTCTTTGGATACAAATTACGAGAATCTATAATCTTCCTTGAATCTTTCATTGAAAGGTAAAGGACTAAATCCTTTTAAGAAATAAAGTTTTTGATCGGAAGATTAATCAAACCGAGAGACCCTTTAACTATTAAAGGGGTTAAAGGAACGAATCACACTTTTACCACTAAACTATACCCGCTACAATGCAATTATTGCATATAAATAGACCTTTTGTCGAACAAAGTAATCGGGAGTGTAATAAAAAGATCTGAAAAAAAAAATTAGAAAATTCTAGCGTTGACACATAGACTTAATAAAATTAGTAAAAGCGGATTCCATTTTTTTTTTCAGATCTTTTTTGTCTAAAAATCCGTCGGATGAGTCTTTTTAACTTTAACAAAAAAAGGCCCGGCTGGGGACTGACCAGGCCAGGCTATTAAAATCAAAAAGATCTTTTACTTGTGTTTGGACGAGACAAAATAAAAAAAGGATTCTCTATTTCTATTATTGTGGTTTTATTTATTTCTCTTTCGAGTTCGAGCCTTTTATTTATCTAATCTTTATTTACATTTTTTATGTAAATAGAATTATTGAGAAAGTTCTATAAAAAAAGTTATATAATAGTAATATATATTTATATAATAAAAAAGAAATTATATAAATTATATATATAATTATATATATAATATATATATATAGAAAATGAAAAAAAATATATATATATAATTAAAGAATAATCTATACAAAAAAACAAAAAAAGAAAGTTTTTTAATAATAAAGTGGAGAAGGTTTCTTTTTTCAAGCCCTTTTTGTCTAATGGAACCTAATAAGTATCCCTTTTCGATTAGGAGAGATGGCTGAGTGGACTAAAGCGTTGGATTGCTAATCCATTGTATGAGTTAATCGTACCGAGGGTTCGAATCCCTCTCTTTCCCTTTCTCCTTTTGATGATGTGTAATAGATAAAATCCTAATAAAATTTGAGCATTTCCACTAATTAAATAAAGCAATAAAAAATCTTTATTTTTTATTCTTCACGTCCCGGATTACGTCCGGGATCATTAGATAGGAATCCAAATATGAAGAGAGAAACAAAGAATATAACTACAGTGTATACAAAAAGTTTGAGAGTAAGCATTACACAATCTCCAAGATCTTACTAAAAAAAAAAGAGAATAGATTCTCTATTTTTATACCAAATATCTAATTTTGATACCAATAAATCAAGTGATTTATTTTTTTTCTAGAAAAAAAATAAAAAAGGGTTTTCGAAAGTCATTTGTAATAAGATAATAGTCGAGTCTTTCATATTCAAACAGATTTGCATACCAACATCTAGATATTTTTTTTGGTGAACTCGAATCTAATTAGGTTCTTTCATTTAGGGAAAAGAGGATAAAATTGAGGAAATAGAATGATCCAGATTTAGTATGGCTACCAAAAAAATTCAATGTTTGAATTGAGAGTTCATTCATACGTCAAGAATTTTTTGATCTTTTGAATTGTTGGAAGAATAAAAATCGTGAATTTTTCTAAGACAGTATTAAGAATTTCATCGAAAACTTACAGCTGCTTGCCAAACAAAGGCTAAGAGAAGAAAGAAAAGAGGTATTACGGGCATAACATCTACGATTGGATTCAAAAAGGCATAGGCCTCCGGCAATTTGGCGACTAAAAAAGTGCTTGAAAAAAGGGCAGAATTAAAACAAATACAGATCAAATTAAATATATTAAGCATAACAAAAATTAATGTTCTTGTGGATAATTTAATTTAGATTGAGTTATTAATCTATTTTTTCTATTTTTTATATAAGGAAAAAAAAAAAAGAAAGATAGTCTAAAAAGACTTTGTTGAACTTACTCAATCAAAAATCCTTTCATTCTCTTATGAGAATTAAAGAAATAATATTTTCATACAATATCTTAATTGAATTCTATGTAATGATCAATAAAGTAAGTTTGATTTGCTATCTACACGTGTCAAAACTCTAGCACCAATGTTATCTAGATTTAATTTGCGCTGAAATTGAATTGACGAACAACCAATAGCAATATTACTCTTTTAGTAGTCTTGAATAAAAATCGAAATGGGGCGTAGCCAAGCGGTAAGGCAACGGGTTTTGGTCCCGCTATTCGGAGGTTCGAATCCTTCCGTCCCAGAGTACAGTCATTATGGAATCAATCTTCTATTGCCTTTGTACACCATCTTTTTCTTTCTGTTTAAAAATCCAATTTTTTTAAGAATAAAATATTGAAATGAAAAGAAGAAGAAACTTTTTTTTTCATCATTTCAACCGAATAAAAAAAGATTTATTTGCTTTTTTTATTTGTGTGTGATGTGGGTAAGTAAGGTAGAACCATAGATTCTAAGAGTTAAAAAAAAAAAAATATATATATATATATAGATTTCTATTCAAATTTATATTTTACATATATACAATCTAATATGGGATTCATTTGAATTCTGACTGAACCTTCTACGCGTAAATTCACTATTCCATTCATAGAGAAAGAAAAAGTATAGATTACGATATACTGACTTAACTATGACTATTCATGATTCCATAATTGAATCAATTACACAAACTAGAGGAATGTTATGGTAAAACTTCGTTTAAAACGATGTGGTAGAAAGCAACGTGCGACTTGAATTGAAGGACATGATCTGCTGTGGATTTTTTGATCCGCCACTTTTTATATTAGGAATATAGGTGCTCTTGGCTCGACATTTTGTGTTCTATTTTATTACAGTCCTACACTTTTTTTGAATATAAAAAAGAGTACAGGATGGAGCTCGAGGAGAATAGAAAGTTTTTATTCCTTTCGCAGGAGTAAGGATCTAGGGTTAGTGCGAATCAATAAGTTGGAACAACTTCGTAAGTCTTTTTATTTTTATATTGAAAAAAAAAGCCTTTATCAAGCAATTTTACAATGTAAAAGCAAATTTTCTTAAAATTGTAAAATTTTTTGAATCAAAAGTCTATCATGCGTGAATCGAGCGTTTGTATGATTCTTTGATAGAAAGAAAAGAAATCATAAACAAAATAAGGGGTTTGTTGCTGCCTTTTTTTAATAAAACGATTCAAGATCACCGAAGTCATGTCTAAACCCAAAGATTCAAAGTAAGGATAAAGAATCCTGAAACAAGTAAATCCAGTTTTAAATTGTTTGAACAACTAGATCAGAATGAAGAATCAAAATTGATTCTAAAAAATGAGACAAACAAAAAAAGGGTTAGAGACTACTCAATAAAAAGATTAAGGATTCTCTGTTGAGATATTTGAGAGTTATTTAACTTGAGTTATGAGAGTACGAATGTTACGGATGCTTTTTATGGAAAAAATATATTTAGGGTTTCAATACTGGCTAATTTATTTAATTTTTTTATTAATCTATTTAATATTTGAATTTTATACAGAGAGTTAACTCTACTCATTTAATTTTTTTTCTCGAGCCGTACGAGGCAAAAGCCTCTTATACGTTTCTAGGGGGGGGGTATTATTCATATACATCTATCCCAATGAGCCGTTTATCGAATTGTTGCAATTGATGTTCGATCCCGAAGAGAAGGAAGAGATCTTCGGAAAGTGGGTTTTTATGATCCGATAACTAATCAAACTTATTTAAATCTTCCTGCTATTCTTGATTTCCTTAAAAAAGGCGCTCAACCAACAAGAACAGTTCATGATATTTCAAAGAAGGCAGGGATTTTTACGGAATTAAGTCTTAATAAAACAAAATTGAATTAATGAAATAGAAAAAAGAGGATGTGAAAGACTCGTATATAGCTTGGTATCAAATTTTATCTACTCTTTTCTTTCCTCCTCTTTCGCTTCCATCATATTTATTTGGAT